AAACTCGTAAGCTACCGAGGGTAGGGATAATCGTCCAGGTCTTATTGTGAAAGAAAAAAGCCGCCCCGCCACAGCAGGCGGGTTGCTTCCTCTGTCGTCGCCGGCGAGCTCTTGGTGAGGAGACCTTAGGATAAGTTGCTAAAACAAACGGGGGAGGGGAGGATCGACCCGTTCAGTATAATTCCGAAGAAAGCCAGACTCGGTTGTGAAAGAAGGAGCAGCAGGTGGAGACATTTTTTTGGCCCCTTCAAAAGGAAATGCGGGCAGGGTAGAGCTCGGCAGAGGGTTCGAGAATAGGGTCCTGTCCTTAAGATTCAGATAAGAAAAGAGTTCCAAACCTTTATGCATGCACCTCCATACAAGTTCCGTCCAGAATGATTGGGAAAGATCAAACCAATTTGAACCGCTCACATCACAGTAGTCGTAGCGTAAAGGCCGTAAGTCGAGGGGCAGCCATAACATAAGGCTATTCCTTTCACACCTCTCTCTCTATCTATAGATAGAGATCCGCTGCGTGAGCAACCCGACTGTGCCTTACATGTGCTCTACAGGTCGCACTCCATCTTTCTTCCCCCTTTTTTGATTTTCTTTTGAGGGCGGTTCGAAAGGCATTTCAGTATGTCTCCAGATAGGGCCCCACTAGTCCGGTTAGCTAGTGAGCGGTTCTTTCGGGCGGGCATCTACTGCAACGCAAGCACCATTGTTCGCCACCACCCGAGAAAGAAAAGATTCGAGAGCTTACTAATAAGAAGAAAAATGCTGAAAATACATGCATAGATAGTGGTCTAATGCCAAGGCCGACGACGGAAGCTCGGGACGGAGCCGTATGAGGCGGAAGTCTCACGTACGGTTCTCTGAGAAGGGAGTGGCTACTTACTGGAGCTTCGACCAACCACCACCGGTCAATTCCGCTCTTGGGCCACCCCTTACTCTACCATTATTATAGGGGTATGGGGTTCGAGACAAAGAAAGATCAAGGCAGCATATCAGTTTTTCCTTTATACTTTACTTGGATCTGTTTTTATGCTATTAGCTATTCTGTTGATTCTTCTCCAAACAGGAACCACCGATTTACAAATTTCATTAACCACAGAATTTAGTGAGCGGCGCCAAATCTTTCTATGGATTGCTTCTTTCGCCTCTTTCGCCGTCAAAGTGCCTATGGTACCAGTTCATATTTGGTTACCCGAAGCTCATGTAGAGGCACCTACGGCAGGATCCGTCATCTTGGCAGGAATTCCTTTAAAATTGGGAACCTACGGGTTTTTAAGATTTTCAATACCCATGTTTCCCGAAGCGACACTTTGTTCCACTCCTTTCATTTATACTCCAAGCGCGATTGCTATAATATATACTTCCTCGACCACTTTAAGACAGATCGATCTTAAGAAGATCATAGCTTACTCCTCAGTAGCTCATATGAATCTGGTGACTATTGGTATGTTTAGTCGGGCGGCGGCCGTTAGGTCACCTATTTTGAGTTATGGACACACAAGGCCAAAACATGTGTGCCGGGCGTGCGACCCATCAACCTACTAGCAATGGGGGAGAAAACATAGCATGTCGCAATAAAAGCTTGATTCGAGGCGTCAGCAATGCCGTCTGTTCCAAAAACAAAAGCCCCTTAGCGCCCCGGGACGGGAGTGGAGGGCCGCCCTCCGCGCAGGCAACAACAGCACCGGCTCTACGAAAGTAAGAATCTAATATCGAATCTTTCTGTCCCAATTCATCCGTGAATAAGAATTCAAGGGCGTGAAGCGAGTGCTTCTAGCTGCTTCGCTTTATTTTATTATGGCGGCGGAAATGAACGTGCTATTTTCATTCAAATCGATTGATAGATAGCCTCTGATAGATCGAAAGAGATAGAGAGGGATTCTATCAAGAATAAGGTTTGGAACCCTCAATGAGTCTATCTATTGATGAGACAACTATCTTTTCATGATCCATCAGAAAAGAAAGAAATCGATATGTATCTGATGGAGTCTACATCGTACATAGAGCGCCCAAGCTCTTTTTAGGCCAGCTCAGTTCTCTTATCCATCGGTCCAATGCACTGGGCTCATCTCATGGAGGGAAAAGCCAAAATGTAGTTGTCTTGTTCGCCGCCTCGACGCATTCCCTTCTCTCCCCGGTATCGTCCCACACAGAAAGAAAGAGCGCAGAGCCCCGGCCCGACCTGTAGGTCCGCTAACGTAAAGCGAGGAGTTGAGCCTGAACTAGCGAACTGAAGTCACTTTCGGAACCATACTTCCTACAGCTAAGATGTGTCCAGTCCAGCGGGAACGCGCAGCGCAAACGAACGTGAGCTGCTATACCGAATCCCCCGCTGGCCATCGGGGACCAAGTGGTAAGGCCATGATATGCAGGGGAAAATCTCACTCATTCTTCCATTGGGGACAGGTGCACGAACGACAACTCCAAACGTCACACATCCGCCGCCTACCTACCGTTTAGGTGGCACCAGCGAGATCCAGCTAAGGTAAGGTCGTGTCGCGGCTGCTCCACTCCGCTGCGGTCTGATGAACTTCACTTCGTTGCCTTCCCGCGCGCGAAGCGAATGGGCGCTGTGCCGTGGGTCAGTTTCGGGGCGGAGAGTGAAGAGAGACCAGAAGAATGATTCATTTGGATCGACGAGCGCCCAAAAACTAAGAATCAATGGAATGTCTATCCATGAACATATCTATTCTATCTCTATATCTAGGGGATCTCTCTATACATATAAAATGGCATGATCGCCTTTGTTTGATATGTTCATTCAGTACCAATACAAACTAAAACTACGCCAAAGTGGAAGGGCCACTATAGAAGCTAGAAGTAGCTAGCCTATAGTAGTCGGCCTAACCAAAGCGTCATGACAAGATCAAATTAGCCCTACTTAAGTAGGGGGCTTAGCCCGCCCGCCTACCAATCAAAGAGGCTGAGAGTAAGCGTAAGCTCACCCGTAAGCTCTTCGAGCTTCCCTTCATTCGCTTCGCGGGAGCCGCACAGCACATAGCTGGAAGTCAGAGGGCCCATACTACCTGCCTAACCCTTCGCTCCGAGGGACCGTAGATCGGAAAGCGCCTTCTAAAGCACCCCATTCATCCAAAAGAGAAGGGGCCTATTTATTTGCATGACCTCTGCAGATTTCACCCTATCTACACCCGGAGCCACTCCCCTAGCGGTCCTGCCACCACGCCGCAGAACGGGAGCTCGTGTGGAACCTTTTATTTCTGGCGTAAGAGCGGTAGAACGTAACAAAATATTTCGGCCGCCTAACATAGGGGCCGGAGGTACGGTAAACTCGGCCAAAATATGACACCTGAAGGGCCCGACGCGCACAATCCTATCCTATCCGAGTCCGAGTTTACCCCTTGCACTTCGGACAGCCATCTGTAGCATCATAAGGAGGACCTCCCTTTCGAGGTAGAAAAAGAGTACGGTACATAGGAGGTTGGTCTTTCTCAACGTGGTGTATAGCACGAAAAACCTTTCGGAAAGAAAAAAAATTATTCCTTTTTTTCTTCTTTCTCTTTCCCCCTCGGGATTCTGGAGGGAGGGGAAAGGCTTGGGCCTACCTATCCCGATAGGACCCCATAAAAGAACGGGAGCTGTTGAGAGGTTCCATATTGCCGAGACGAAGGGTAGCACTTCTGTATGTGATCGTAGTATGTCACGTCGTCTCGTCCCCGCTGCATCGAAGAGTACCTATGCACTATGTTCCGATTCACTGATAAGGAAGATAGAGTTGGGGTGGGGTCTACGATGTGATACTCAAGTATGACCCGGGGAGATACATGCTAACTATGGGTAGGAAGCAGGAACCTTTATGTAAATAATTTAGGGGGTTACAGATCTCTTATACTACCATCGATCGTATTACCCAACTTAGAGGACAAGGGGCGGAACGACCAGAAAAAAGAAGTGAAGTTAGAAAGCCGTATGATAGGTGGTAACTATCTTGTACGGTTCGGGGGGTAATCGGCGTACTCCGATCAGTGGGGGGGAATCTTTGGCTCTATCGAACATACAGGGAATTGGAGGTAGCATTCTACCGATGTCAAGTCATGGACTGGTTTCTTCAGCCCTTTTTCTATGTGTTGGTGTTCTATATGACCGACATAAGACTCGACTTGTTAGATATTACGGAGGTTCAGTGAGCACCATGCCGAATCTCCCTACCATTTTCTTCTCTTCCACTTTGGCCAATATGAGTTCACCTGGTACTAGCAGTTTTATCGGGGAATTTCTCATCTTAGTAGGAGCTTTCCAAAGAAATAGCTTAGTAGCGACATTAGCAGCGCTTGGGATGATTTTAGGCGCGGCCTATTCCCTTTGGCTATATAATCGTGCGGTTTCTGGGAATTTAAAACCCGATTTCCTCCATAAATTCTCCGATCCAAATGGCAGAGAAGTTTCCATATTTATACCTTTTCTTGTTGGAGGGGCGACCGTCCGTTAAACTACCAAAAAAACAAGGGTAAACCAATGTGATCATGACATTGTAGGTGTTTGCGATGGGACGGATGCGACTTCCCTCAGTTGGTTTGGGTGGCATAGCCCGTTGCAGAAGTCCCCCCTTTTTTTTATCCATTTCTTTACTCGACTTTACTAAACTAATCAAAAAAGGCTCGCGCTAGGCGCAACCCTTTTTTGCTTACCTTTTTTGGCTGAGCCGTATCTTGCTGGGTGGGACCGATAGAAAGAAAGGACGGGTGGCGAATGGTACTTCTCGACCCTGTCTCCGAGGGACAGTTGAACGAGCGACTCATGAATGCTGCCGGGTTGGACGAGCCAATAACTCGAACGCGTTCGGTCTTTTTTTTTGAGCAAGAATCACAGCCTTACCTTATCTTCACCATGATACGGACTCCAAGTTCTTATGGCGGAGCACGAGGAGATTTATCATCAATATGATTATGATAATGGGAATGGAAACCAGAAGCACGACTGGGGTCTTTGTGGTCCAAGATAATCAAACCATCAGTAAGAGTAAGGTAAGCATGAGACTTTTTGGTAGTACCGGTGAACCAGATGGCCGCGGCGATGGAATCTGGGACGGAGGACTTGTAGTATCTCTCTAGATCTGGCAAAAGCGAAAGAACCCCTAACATAATTCGAATGGAGGCTGAGCCCACTCTGGCCTCGCAGGGCAGGCCCCTGTGGTTGCGAGCTGGAGCTGCCATAGCTTATTTATTTATGGCTAGAGCAATGGGAGGGCCCCAGCAGAGAGCAAAGTAAGGATAACGAGCGCTCCGCCCGCTTGGCGGGCTAAGGGACAGCGGGCAAGTGCTTGGTAGGCCAACAGCCCAGTGAACCGGGCGGGGCACTCGAAGAAAGGGGGGCACACTAAGCAAGTACGAGAAATTGGCCTTACTGTAATGTAATAAGAAGAAGTGCTTTCTTAAAAGCGCCTTAGCGCCTCAATTCGAATTAGGAGGTCAAACCAAGGACCTATGGAAGTCGGGGCTCGTCCCCGGTCAATATTGGATCAAACAATAGGGGGCCGTAGCACTGACCCTTTTTTTTTATTCAATACAATAGGGTAAAAGATCGTACAGTTCCCTACCGAGACAAACTCTCAACAGATCCTCGGCGCGCTGGGCATACCTCTTCCGCGCTTCTCGTGGCGGGAACAGAACAACAGGGAAAGACCCGGCCGACCGGCATTGATCTGAGCACTCGTGTAACTACTAATAAAGCTCGAGGGCGAGCTTTCTTTATTGTTGAGAGAATGGGAAGTGAGTCGAAAGGCTTCCGTTTCCGTTCTTGGTTTGGGTTCCAAACCTCTCGATCTTTTTCGTAGTTGAGAAGGAGTCTAAATCAATGAACATTAATGAACCATCATTGATGGACGTTGCACATGACACGATCAATTCGACTCAAGGTCCGGCGCTAATAGAAGTTGCTTACTTTCCTAGTAGCGAAGGAAAAGGGCAGGGCTTTTTTCGTAGTAATAGTGGGCCGGTCTCATGAAATCTATGCCGGCCGTCGGAATCAAACGAAGGTCGAAGGACCATTCAATTCATGTTGGGGCATAGCGGCGACCTCGCCTGGCGCCATTCCCGGACCTAGCAGCAGACGGGCGGGCCGTGCCTGAATTCAGACCGGACCAGACTCTTCTTTGTTTGAGCTGCTCCCACGCCTTTTTTTATTTAAAATCTGGGACAAACTGCCGGAAGATCTCACTTGTCCTGGACTGGAACAAGTACGTAGAGATCTTCGTGGGACCGTGGAGGGAGTCGCAATCGGTCTTTTCTAGGATTCCTTATCACGCCACACTAGGAGATTTTTCCATTGATAGATAAGACCTTGAACAAATTCTTAAAGCTCCTTCCTATTTGATCTAAGAAATCCCTGCTTCTACGGAAGAGGTTGACTTTGTACCACCCGGAGGTCATATAGATCGGAATCCGGAGCGATAAGAACGAAAGGGTTGGTGTGGCCACAGTTACAACTACTAGCGCTTCAAAAGGCTTAGATTCGTTGGGCGCTACTGAAAGCCGGTCGTCTAATAAGGTAGGTGTAAGCCTCGAAAGCCTTTGGTACTTCGGTAGGGCGAGCAGCCCTTAAACAAAAAAAAAAGTGGAACCCTTCCCCTATTTCTTTGATTTTATGCATTTCATTCTCTATTTGGCCCACTCCACCCAAGAGCGCTTATGTTATAGGGGAACTCATGGCTGGAAACAACCCTTATGGTTTGTTTTGGGCAGGAATAATAAAAAAAAAAGTCCAGGTTGGTTGGTGAGCCTAGTGATAGGAGACTATCTAGCTTGGTTCGGAGAGCACTTGTTGGGTTAAAGATTTTTTTGTTGCTAAATGTTACGGCCTAAATGCTGAACTATTGACCCTACTTGTTTGGATGGGTGTTCACCCCAAAGTGTTCCCGGACTGCATGCATACATCCGTAAGTAACTTAGTGCAACATGGCAAATTTCATTGAGAGGAATCAGCAAAGAAAAGAAAATAGAGGTCAACAACATCCTTAAATTTCTTTTGAGAGATTGTCCTGGGGCTGAGGAGTGTGAATCTTTTTTAGCCAAGAGCTTGACCGGGTGGCATATAGTGCAAAGCACCTTTTCGGAAAAGTCCAGTTCAAGACAAAGAAAGGGAAAAGCCCAATTCCTGTATCCAAAACGCATGACCCCGATCCGACCTCTTATTCAAAAGCCAAGGATCACGGTGTGAAGAAGAGGAAGACAGGTCATTGGAAGAGAGCAGAGGTACGAGAGGAAAGGAAGACTCAACCCATCGATTCCATTGTTCTTTGTCACTGAGGTTTGGAACCATCAACTAAAATCAGATGACGATGATGGTCTGCCTAACTTGAATTCAGCTATGGATTCCAATAAACGTGTTACCAGACCTTCCTTATTGGCGGAGATTGGGTCCGGCCAGTCCCTAGGTCTCCATGAATTGCCTCGTTTGGAACTGTCGAGGGCTTGGGAACCCAAAGGACAGTTCGAGCTCCCTTTACTAGATCAAATAAGGAGCTCATTCGTAAAGAACCCTAGTGAAACTAAATGTAAACTGGGGAATATATAAAAGTGAAAAGAATCACTCAGGTTGTTTGTAATTGCATTGCGGGGGAAGTGAGGGCTGGCACTCTTGTGGGGGAGGAAGGAGGTTTCGGTGGTAGTTCAGAGCTATTCCCAAAGGCATATTAATGCTATTGTAGAAATTAGCGAGTTTCAACCTAGATGGAGATTTACAGGGTTTTATGGATAGCCGGAAACAGCAAAAAGGAAGGTCTTAGGGAAGGCCAAGATGAGATCAGATAAAGCCTTGGCTAGCATTGGTGGCATCTAAGGACTCTTTATTCCCCGCCAAAGAACAATCGAAAAAGTGGACTATGCTTAACACATGTTTTCTTTCTTATTAATCAGTCTCTTTTCGGCTACTCTTTCACACCTACTACTAACACTACTGCTACTTCAATTCATGAAAAGAGCTTATTCGATAACAAACTCTTCTTCCTTTAGCTGCAAGAGAGGAATTCCTTTCCAAGCCAAATCGTCCTCTTTCAAGGTAAGAAATCGTTCTCCTTCTACTCAAACTCTCTTTCACTCCTGAAAGGCTAAGATTCAAGCTTAAAAAAAAAGAGTGCCTGCAAGAAGTGCAGAACTGGAGGATAAAACTGATGCTGCTACGCCGGAGAAAAAGAGAGCGAAAGCACGAAAGCTGGCCGAGAAAAGAGGCATCAACGCATCTGAAATTTCTACAATAGCATTAATGAAGGCATGACCTGTTTCCTCTTTCGAGGTTTAGCAAGAGGACAGGATAGGCTAAAGAGAGGATGGATGAGGTATGCTTCGACTACTTATTTAGGATAGATAGGCCCTTGCTTTGAATAGAATAGCAGGAATTCGTAAGTGGTAAAATATTGCAAATGCCTTTTTGACACTCGAATAGGCTGCTAGTAAGGAGGACTCTGAAGCCGATTATCCCATTGTAGAAGGAAGATGGACAGAATCCGCCTTACCCGCTTCGCCCTGATGACTTTACTGTTGATGCAAGTAACTGAACAGCCTTAAGATGAATGATAGCCTAGCCCGCCTTCTCGGACTTCTTCTTATTACATTACAGTAAGGCCAATTTCGCTAAGTCCGCTGCTTCACCGGAAGGGTTGATTAGTAGGAATAATATAGCTGTTAGAGCTATAAGCAAGGAACTCGTTCGTATACATAGCATCTTACGATAAAGAAAGAGACGCCAGAGCTTGAAGGGAAGCCCTAACTTGGTTACGGTGATGGAATGTAGTCAAGGGCCTACCATTCAGGGATCCACTTTTTATAGAGAGAGTCAAGGAAGTGGGACTAGGAGAGGCCGATGGAGCAATAGGAGTACCTGTATCAGTATCAGACACACACTCAAGCGCGGGATAAGCTGAGATTGATAAGAATAGTAAAAAAGAGGATGCTTATAGTTCTTTAGTCACAGCAGAAGGTACGCACAGAGTTGTTGCTTTTAACCGCTCTTCCTATTGCTTGTGTGTTTTCTTCTTATTAGTAAGCTCTTCGAAAGATCCATGCCTTTTATAACTCTTTCTTCATTCGATAGTGCTAGTCTTGATCTTCGCATCTGTGATCTTCCCTTCGTCCTTCACTTTGCATATCTCAGAACCTCCCCCCTTTGTTTGGAATAGGTTCTTGGTCCTCGTAGCACGTTGGGATTCTATGATTCTTACTTTAGTAAGGGAGTAAGGGATTAGGCAAAGCTTTGCATAGAGAATGACGTGAAAAGTAGGAATAGCAACTAGCTAACCTTCCTTCATCTGAAACAATAGATTCAGCCCAAAGGTAAAGAAATGTGATATTAGAATACCTAGGGGAAACTCCTATTTTCATTTCATCTTTAGCACCCTCGATCGGATGGTTTTTGAGCCTACATGGGGGAGGGATATAGCCAGTACACTCGATCTACCTATAGTCTCTCTACCCCTTTATTCGTTCTATCAAAGAAAGAACTCTCCATCTTAGGGTTCTGGACCCATCTCGTAAGGGCACTTGCCAGCATATCAATCTATAACGGAAAGAGTCTCAATCCGAACAATCTCAGCAGGAAGAGAAAAGAGGAAGCCGCCTATCTTGCAATAAGTTGATCCTAATTATTTATTGTCTACCTACGAGAAGGAGATGTTGCAGAAGTCGATCTTACAGTGGCAGCAGGATGGCGTCATTCATGTCATAAGAGTGGAGATCGGTCACGTATAGAAGTCAAGCTTAAGAGTTCATACAACTGGAATTGAAGAAGTTGCCTAAACTAGATATATTTCTATATAGAAATACTAAGAAAAGGCCTTTTATTGAAAGTTTAGGAAGAGAGAAAGCACTAGAAAAACTTGAATTTCACTCTTGAATATGAATTCAACCGAATGGGATACTCATAAAGTAGTGGAGATATATGCTCAATACAAGGAAGTCAAAGAATGTTAGAATCTCTTCCCCCTCTACTAGATAAAAAAAAAGGATTTCGCGACGATAATCTCTACTCTATTAAATAAAGAAAGAACCCATAGATTTATTCGAAACTTGGTATTCGGATTGGAGCTTTTAAAGCACTATTAAGGATGAGATTGGCGATGATTCTATTTCCATTTTCTTTTCTGGTCCCGGATCTGCTTCTATCCATTCATCTCTGCTCTTGGCCAAGTCAATTGATTCACCCATTTCTCCCTCCCCTCGGCGAATGAACCAGTCAAGTCCTATTTATGGGTCTGGACGATGAGATCCCTTCCTTTGTGATGCTTTTCGCCCAGTCATTCTTCCTCGTCTTAGATCTTTTCTTTGTGATACGCTTTTCCTTTCATGCTAGCATCAGCTTTCCTTACTTATTCGATTGCTAAGCGCCTATCTCAGCTTCACTGTTAAAGGACTTTCACCCCAGCCCATGAAGAAGATTCACCAAGTAAAGTCATAAAGAGTACTTCTCGGAATGGAAAGAGAAGGAAAAGGTAGAGCTATGAACGGAAGGCATTTCCAAGGGAGTCAAAGCTTATATAGAAAACAAAGTAAGAGAAAATTTGCAGATAGATCAAACCCCTACTAGAAAGCAGAACGAAGAAAGTACCCTAACTGAGCAGGCAGAACCAGATGAGTAGAATGCCCTACATCTTAGAATGAAGCAGCGTCCTAAGGAAAGTCAGCAAGCTAGTAAGGAAAGAGCAGAAAGAAGGACTTGTAAATTCAGCTTAAGGAGCTCTTCCTCAATCACTCTAGTGGGAATCGTTCTCAGAGAAGGCTACTCCTGGCAGAGAGCAGTTCACGAGGGTAGAAGGCCGGTGACAAGTCTTATTTCATCTTTGCAAGGCAGAGTAAGCCTAAGGTCAATCCTCAATAGAAGCAAGGGAGAGAGCTTCGATCCATAAAGACATGTAATCTCCTCTCCTTTAACATAAGTTTAGGGAGTCAGCTCCAAGTCAAGTCTAGTCGAGGTGGAAAAGAAGAACGTTTCCAAGGTACTTCCTTCTATCATCAGTATGCTCCGATAAAATGAGCTACTTGAGCTCGGTCCTTCTCTCATAAATGCCCTGGCCTACTTTCTCATATAGGTGATTGGCCAAAACATTTTAGACAGGCCTGTAGCAACGAAAAGATTAGGTCGGCAAGCATGATAGTAATAGCAGGCCTCATAGATATTTCTCAATTCTCAATAAAGGGTACGAAAGTCAGATTTATCCGCAAGCAAGGAGGGCAGAATAACGAGATTCTGAGTTGGGAGGGGGTTAAGATACCTAGGTAGTAAGGTCTGCGAACCAACCTTTTTCAACTACGCGGAGGGAGATTCTTTGTCAGTTAAAGAAGTTCCATCAGTAGGATAGGTAGCAGGTAAAATCTATTCTTAATGAAAGTTTCGCTCATTCAAGCAAATAACTAGAAGAGAGCAACTTGGATCGGCTTGATTGCCTTTTACAGATTAACTGGGAGAGGGCCTCCTCTCTGCCTATTCGACTGAGTGGCTTTCTTTACTTGTACTAATTGGCTACTGAGACCTCTAAGATCCCAAATCTACCTTGTTGGTGCTGATTTAGATGGCTTCCGGTTCTTCTACTACTCTTGGAACTGGGATGGGACAAAAAAAGACCTACGATGGCACTAAACATCGATTCGAACTAGTCTTATTTCCCCTCTCATTAATAAGATTCCTCCTACGCCTTACTTTTCTCTTGTTGTCCAACTGGAACTCATTTACGATAGGTTTGGAACCCTCAGGCAGGGATATCGGGTAGTCGACTCGGACAGGGGGAAGGGTTTTATTCAATCAATATAGGAGGGCCGAGGCTTGAGAATACCTGCCTCGCCGCTATGCTTCCAAGAGAGCAAGCACTTGTTCCGCTACCTTAGCTACAGGGAAACTCTCTCTCTGAAAAGTAGGAGCGTGTAATGGGCGCGCTCACGGCTGGCAATAGGCCTGGAGGTCGAACCCCGGCACTTTAGGAGGTGCTATATAATTGCTCTTCTCCGGATCGTAAGAAGACGTATACAATCTCCTTTTCTTCTTATTAGTAAGCTCTGCTCGTCTCGTCCTTATTGGTCTGTCTGGTAACCGACTTTTCCCAGGCCGGACATAAAGCCAAAGGTTCGATGGTTCCGGGTCCTTTAAGCTGGGATAAGTAGGGCTCCTTCAAAATCCACTAGGCAAGGACTGGTAACTGGTAAATCTCTCGCATTTGAGATAGGTAGCCGAAGAAGAGCTGGCTCTGGCTACTGAAGCCTTCTTGTCTTGGATGCCTTATTACGGGTGCCTTTCTTCCCTCTTTCTTGGAAAGGACAGGCCCTCTTCTGAATTACCTGCTCAATTGAATCGAGCCTCAGTAAGCAGTTGCTATTGCTTCCTCTTTGCCTTCTTGGCTTCTAGTTCGCTTGCTTAGTCATTGAATATCTTCTGCCCCTATTCTTCTTTCAAGGGAGGGCGTCATTATATAGTAAAGATGGAATGAAGGCTCAGCAAGAGTCTACAGCCCTATCGGATGTCTTTCTATATTCAATCTACTGGAAGGCAATGACAAAGCCATTCTAAGGTCTCATCTATTATTCTTAATAAAAATCCGATAAGGAAGGAAGAGGCAGGAAGACACATCAAGTTCGTAGACAAGAATTAAGCTCAATCATTGCTAGAACACATCACCTCGTCTCTTAGGAAAATCGTTGTCCTGAATGAATCAGAGAATGAGCATCGAAGAAGGGAAGAAAAGCGTTCTATTCCATACGCTGCTCTCTATCAGAGAGGGAAGAACTGCAATTCCTATCCTCTTCTTCACCAAGAAAGTAGGGAAAAAGCAAAGACTTCTCTTCTCCTATTCTCCTCAAATCAATTCTGCGGCTTTACCTTATCTTATTATTAAAAGGGAAAAGCGGGCTCATCGAAATAAACATATCCAAGAAGGCAGGCATTCCTATTCCTTGAAGACATAACTTCGTATTATTTACTAGATTTTTTTTATGAAATTATTCGAAAGGACAATAATGAAATTAACTCACTAAGAAAGAGCTTCCACTGAAAGCGTCATTAAGATGTAGACCTGGATCATGAATTCGTCTCCAAGCAAAGAGTGTTGGAGTAAAACCTTATGGTCCAAAAAAGCTACTTAAAGTCCTAATCTCAGAGCCATATATTCTAGTCCGGATCGAGGAGCCAAACAACCAACTAGCTGATATCCTTAACTGCAAAACAGCTCTGAGTGGTTAGCGAACTATTGGAATAGGTCCCGGGGAGTCTATAGAAACTTCCTCAATCCACTCTCTAAGAAAAAGGCAAGTACAGCTACTCTACTTAGGTTGTTAAGGTCTCCCACTACCCACTAAGGAAGAAGATCGAATCCTACAGAAATTCAGGCTTAGATAAATGCCGGGTCTCTTTGCGAGCATGAAAGCGCGCTTGACTAATAAGATAGAAAGTAAAGGGATTGAGAAGTAGAAGTCCAACCGGAAAGAAGAGTCAGCATACGACCCAACTTGATAGGCGCGGCCTTCTTCGATCGTTCCAGTCAAGGAAGGAGCCGACTAGAAGTGTACCCGGGGATATCCCAAGATTCTAACTATAAGAATGGTTTATTTAGATCTACTTATAACGACTAACTCTTTGTTTTCTTTCTTTCTGAGTTCTTGGTTTTTTCCACGAAAGAGAAGGAAGCAGCTGGTAAGTGGCAGGGCAGGGACTGCCAGGGTAGCTACGAAATACACGGGACTCAGAACACAGAGAACAAAGGGAAGCTACGGACGAGAAAGCAGAGGTACCGATTAGTTGTAGAGGCGGGCTAAAAGCCCAAATAAAGGCTATGAATGGAGAATCGACCCTATTGACGTGACGAGACTTGTGCAATCACGAATTCGACGTACAAGAGGGTCACCAACCCCCGTCTTTTGACATGAATCATTCGGAAGATCGAATTGGAAGAGCCACTTTTTAAGTATTATCTTAAGTAAAGTGTTTTCGCTTGAAACTATGTAAAAATCCCGTATTTTGGGCCTTAGTAAAGATTTTAAGTTTCTAAACAAGCATAGTGATTTGTTTAACACATGGAAGTGGATTTAAGTAGATTGATCCTATTAAGTAAGGTTCTTTCGACCTCAAGCCTTATGTCAGTATTGGAGTGGAGAAAAGAGGGATTGAAGACTTTAGGTGCAAAACAAAAAGCACTCCAGCATTTAAAGAAGGAAGGCGCACGCAGGTAGAAGCTTTAAGTCTTTAAGTAAGTAAGCGTCCCACGTGTACTAAGCGCTCTCTCTATTAGATCTTATTCCATCCCGGAATGAATCAAAGTATGAACTCGGAACTAAGCGATTGGCAGATACTTCTTCTTCTATTGATGAATGTAGAAAAGCATTCACTCTAAACTTCCCTAATAGTAGATACGCTTAAGAGCTAGTCAATCGAAAAGACTCTACATCAAGAACAAGGGGAAGAGCTTCACGCCAACCAACGGACTTCACGACCTTACTCAATGCTAGCACCTCCTGCCATGATTGACCTGCCTTCTTCACCAACACCAAAAAGGGTTGAATTAGAGGAATCATTTAAAGTATCATTCATTTTTGAATTTTTATTAGTTCCATAAGAACCGAAAAACATCTGTTCAGTCCTCTTAAATCAATTCACGAATCAACTTACGAACAAAGGTTGCTTCGCTTCCTATATCCTGAAATATAGCTGCATTCCCTTTTTTTTGAAGGCCCTGGAAAGCCTTTAGGTTAGGTGCGGGGGACATGCAAGGGAAGAAAGCGCGCTAACAAGCGCTAAAAAAGGCTCTCCGGCTGAAGCTTCTTATTTTATTCCACGATTCCTACCTAATCAATTCGAGTTCACAGCTTCTAAAGCCGCATTTCTCCACTTTTCTTAGTATTTCTATATATAAGGTCGACGAAATATGAACCGAAGGCTAAACCTTGATATACCCCAGAACAATACATTTTTGTTACCACGAGACACTATTAGAAGCAACAGAGTAATAGGTGTAAGCAGTAGGTAAAGCGGCCGCTGATCATTTAATTGGACTGAAATTTGGAATGGGTACACTTGACGATATGAATCATTTGAAAAATAAGCGCATTCGCTCTGTAGCGGATCTTTTACAAGATCAATTCGGATTGTCTCTGGTTCGTTTAGAAAATGTGGTCCGAGGAACTATATGTGGAGCAATTCGGCATAAATTGATACCGACTCCTCAGAATTTGGTAACTTCAACTCATTAACTTTACCTTTTAATAAGTGAATCCTTTTTTGGTTATAAAAAGTTTTAGATCGAACTAATCCATTGACACAAATAGTTCATGGGAAAAAATTGAGTTATTTAGGTCCTGGAGGACTAACAGGGCGAACTGCTAGTTTTCGGATACGAGATATCCATCCTAGTCACTATGGTCGTATTTGCCCAATTGACACCCTTAACTTAAGAAATAGTAGGGGGAATCAACGTTGGACTTATCGGATCCTTAGCAATTCATGCGAGGATGGGGATCTCTAGAAAGTCCGTTTTATGAAATTTCGGAGCTTGGAAAGGCGTTAAACGACGAATTTTCCCATCTGTGCAGAGCCAATCAATTAGGATTGAGTCTCACTGCGTGCGAGGAAAGCTACACCGATGACTCCCTATAGTGATGAATAAGAAGTGCCCTTCCACAAGGTGTACTAATCCATCTTTCTAATCAATGTAGAAGGTTCACTGAACAACTCCTAGTTCTTGCTTTTGCCTATGCCCGAATTGATTACTACAGCCACTTCCCAAGCATCATTAGCCTTCTTGGGAAGACCTTTAGATTCATTCATTCTCTTGCTCTATCTTTCTACTTCGTAACCTGAAGCTATAACAAACCCATGGCTGTCGCTAAACCTTATTAGAACACCAGTGAGTGGCGGGACTTCGTTAAACCAATATGGACCCAGCTCCTAGCCACTTGGCTTTAGGCCTGCCTACTAGTCTCTTTCGGGGACCAATCCATCATAGAACCAACTTGATAGCTATGAAAGGAAGTCTAGGCTAAAGCTTTTCGAACCTCCCTTTTCTGCCCGCCTATCGCCAATACCCCGTAAAAAACGATGAAACTCAATTTCCATTCATAGACTTCGATTCAAATCGATCCATTTTACGTTTTGCCGGGTTTTTTGGTAGCTCGAGGATTCAAATTCTTGCAGCGTGCATTAGTATTAGTAAGAGTAAGGGCTCCTTTTAGTCGCGCCTTCAATTGATCCTTTTTTCATCAACTATATCGACGAAAGTTAGCACCTTCATTTCCCTTCTGAAGAGTGCCTTCAGATCAGACTTTTTTTATATACCGGTGATTTTTAAAACCCTTCCTAAACTCGACATGGAAATCGGACAAGAAATGTCGTAAGAGAAGATCGGATGGGCATACGAGAAAAGAGTCCAGCCGAGCATATTTGTTTGCTAGTTTCTTGATCCCGGAAAGCCCCATCACCTAGACTCATTCGACGCCTGTCCTCGCTCCAAAAGAGATGTCCCTCTTTAGTCTGATTTTCCCATCTTCCAGTTCCCTTCAGATGACAGGAGACTCCGATGCAGATTGGCCCGGAAAGGGAATCCATCACTGGAAATCCAATTCCTTAGCTGAGGCAGGCTTTAATTGATTGGAAAGATGGGCCTGATGCCGATGCGTTCATAATTCACTAGACATTGCATCTAAATATAAGAAAATAGGCCTAGATTGCAAGTTTTGACCCCAAATCCCTATGGAGTAGGGGATTAGGGATGCGCTTTAAACTTTCATCCTTATGGCTGGCCGATGACTCTAGAAAGGATCTCCCTCGAAAGGAGAATGTTGACCATTGTAGCTAGTCTCTGTTCTCTTGAATAGCTTCATCCAAGTCACCCAAATGTATGAGATGAGGTTGTAGTCTCCTTACTTTGTTTTCTATATAAGGCCCAGGGAGCAAGACTCGGGCTCGGGCAGAGTTTCCTGGCTTGAAAAATAGGTGCGTAGCCCGGCTAATCGAGTGCCTTTACTAGAGAGTGAATACTACACTGACGAGCAAATGCAATACACCATTTTTTTTGTAGTAAGGAAAAGTAGTAGAAAAAAATGGACATTACAGGAAAGCCTACTTCATTATCAGCTGATGAGATAGACAGCACAGCCCAACGAAACTTCCTCTGTCAAATAGCGCTAAGAGCGGAATAAGCGGATCATTTTTGACTCTTTAGGAGGCTTTTTAGGCATTGTTGAACCCAGGGAAAAATCTTGCAACTGGCTTCCCACTCCAGGCGCTCTTAATGCAAGAGATGGATGGTTATGAGAAAGATCTTGGCACTTTAAAAGAAAGAAAAGAAAGGGGAGCTGCAGTCAACTATTTGATAGACAGAGTTGAGAAGAAAACTCAAGCCTGGACTCAGACTTTCTACAGCGGGAAGATAAGTACTCATCAAAGCCATGCTCCAATGCATTCCCACCTTCACCATGGCCTGCTTGAAACTACCCAAGTTTGCCAAGGCCTCCATTCCCTTATGGGAACTTTCTGGTGGGGTCACTGCCCCAAGGAGAAGAAGGTCCACTGGGTTGATTGGAAGACTATTACAAATGCCAAGCAAATTGGAGGGATGGGATTCATGGACCTGGAGAGTTTCAATGATGCTTTGCTGGCTAGACATGTAGGCTTTTCCTCAATGCTATGGTGCAAGATTTTGAAGAACCTTTCTTTTCGCAAATCCACTGCGACCGAATGGAGTGTTGTTTAGCTGTGTCTAGACGCGACATAATAAGCAGTGATCTATGATTATGTTTACGTCGTCTTAGTTCCTTTTGGTTAGGTTAACCCTTAACCTCAGTGACTAAGATTCCAAAGTTAGCATCTTTGGGCGTAGGGAAGCCCTTCGCTCGTTCGTCGCTAGTCTATTGTATTTATTCTCAATCGCATTTTTTCTCTGTGTGGCTACAGGAAGAATGAATGGAAAAGTGGTGTAGATTCTACCCGTCAAGTCTGTCTTGTCTAGTTATTTGGTAAGCAATGCTTTGAATGTCGGAACGTACGTGGAAGTGGAAGGGTTGCGCCTTCTATCGTTCGATCAATCCTCTCTCTGTAACCTCGGAACATAGGGTCTTTCTTCTCCTCTGGTCGTCAAGATAGATCTTCTTGCACTCCGCTTCTCCCGATTTCTTCAATCAAACTCTTTCTTCAGTCTATCCCATGGGATAGGGTGCTTGCTAGCATTCTTGTTTAGCAAACAAGGCAAATAACTATGTACTCAAACTAAGACAAAGAAAGGGGGAATCTCCTACTTACTTAGGCTCCAAGTAGTCTACATCGAGAGACCAAGCAAATCCTTGAAGAAAAAGACGTGCTAAGGCAGATGTAAGGTGCTGCATCTAAGGGTGAACGGGGAAGGAAGGGCATAAGACCGAGAGGCACGAGCTCCCTTAACCCATTGCACTACACTTTTTCTCAAGAAAGTGCGCTAAAAGAGTCAACTTATAACCCAACAACCAGAGAAGAAGGTATGGCAGCAGCAAGAGAAGCAAAGCAAGGAGAACTGATTGGAACGTAGGCTCGCCCCAGAGCAAACGCAACTCCAACAGGTTAAACACTGGCAGGCGGGGAGAAAGACTTTGGCATGGCTGTAGTATTAAAAGGATATCCCAACTATAAGCTAAGCACTTCGCTCAAAATCAACGGCGCACAGATACAGATAGAGAAACTGCATAAGAACCTGAGGGAATAAGGAAAGAAGTTGAATTAAATCAGGATAAAATACAAGAAAATCTTCTTCTTCTAAGCCCAAAATCATCTATCTATGCTTCCTGTCGACAAAGGACCTCGAATCCGTTTTGCGTCAACCCTCAAACCACGAAAGAGGATTTCCGCTCATAACTGACCTCATTCTTGTCTCTTTGTATGTCCGGATAGGTTTCACCCTAGACAACATGATTTTCAGTAAGAACCGTGGTTCCATTTTGATCCATCCGGTTAAAAACCAGAGAAATTGATCGTTTTCACTCAACTTCCATTCTTTGACCTTTGTATGGTGGTTCCTACTACATATGAAAGAGATAGATAGCCCACAATCTATGCTAACAAACCTATCTTGTTTGTGACTGATGACATTCTTTGATCGCATCAAGGAAGATAAAGCCAATGGCTATGATCCAATAGGAACCGATGATCGCACCAAGCGGATATTCATCGTTCTTATTGCACCAATCTCTCGTACTCTTCTTCATACGCCCTTCTATTCTACTAGGTAGACCACAGGTTCAATGGTGGTTGACGAGGATTAGTATTATATGTAACTTCCTTGTCCTATTTTTTTAGTATGCATTGGGCTTTAGGTTGCTTTCTTTGATCTTATCTGCTCACTTCTTTCACCATAGACAAGGACAAGCCAATAAGATCGAAAAGGCTATCTCCGAGTGGCAAAAAAGAGTGCGGCACTTTCCTTCAAGCAGGAAGGATGCAAAGTAATCCAAGGGGAAGTGATCAAGCAAATTCTTTTTTCATAGCCGCCAGACATTTCAAGTTACTTTTTTTTCCAGCTAGTGCCTGGCGAGTGTGCTCTTTTCGAAGAGGTAGGTAAGGTCGGTCTGGTCTCTCCTGTGGAGATCTCAGGCTTGTCCTTGTCTATGGTGAAAGGGCAGAAGTGAGCTTTCTTCGTATGATGAAGACGAGGATGAAGTATTTGATGTTGTCGGGAAAAAAAGAGGATTTCGACTCTTATTGAAGGTAAATTCTCAAAGGAAGGAAGTCGTTTTGCATCTACCGGAATAAGGTAAACCTCAGTTTGGAGACTATGGCTGATATCATACAAGCCTTGCCCGTAATGCCGTTCCTCCAGCATTTCGCTTAGACGCTCCGCCTGATAGCCCCCAGGTGAAAGCCTTACCTAGGTCCCTTAAGAGTTCCTATATTTTTTCTGCGATTAGCCTTTGGTTTTCTATAAGCTGGCGAAAAGCTTATTCGGCTCATTCCTCAGTCCTCACTGTATGTAGTTTCGGCCATTGGAAGTAGTTGCTGATGGAAAAGTAAGAGTTGCTTAGGTTTAGTGTTAACTATTATGTTTTACTCTAAGTTGAAAT